AGCAAGAGCTAAAGTAGCTCCTAAAAAAACTGTTATTATCCCTATCAAAGAGATAAAATTCATTATGTGAGGTATGACTATGAAAAGAGGCATAAGTCGAGCTACAAGAAAAATTCCCGCTGCTACCATCGTAGCAGCATGTATAAGGGCCGAAATAGGGGTCGGCCCTTCCATTGCATCAGGTAACCATACATGAAGGGGAAATTGCGCAGATTTAGCAATCGCACCGGCAAATAATAGAACAGCGCACAAAGTCACAAATACAAAATTGACCTCATTATTAGAAATCAAGTTATTGAATATTTGGAATAAATCACGAAATTCGAAACTCCCCGTTATCCAATAAAACCCTAAAATGCCTAATAATAAACCAAAATCACCAACACGATTAGTTACAAACGCTTTTTGACAAGCCTTTGCTGCAAGAGGTCGTGTGAACCAAAATCCTATTAATAGATACGAACATATTCCAACTAATTCCCAAAAAATATAAATTTGTATCAAATTTGAACTAGTAACTAATCCCAACATGGAAGTACTGAAAAAACTCATATAAGCAAAAAATCTCAAATATCCGTGATCATGAGACATATAATTATCACTATAAATAAGAACCAGAATTCCAACAGTAGTTATTAATATTGACATAATAGAAGTAAGTGGATCGATCAAGTATCCGAATTCTAAAGAAAAATCATTATTGATAATCCAAGACCATACATATTGATAGACAGAACTGCTATTTATTTGATGAATAGACAGATTCATGGAAAAAATCATGACTATACTTAACAATAAAACGCTCTGAAAAGCCCACATACGACGAAGACTTTTTGTTGCCGTCGGAAAAAGAAGAAGTCCCAACCCTATTAACATAGGAACTGGAAGTGGAAGGAAAGGTATTATCCACGCATATTGATATGTCTGTTCCATAAAAAAAGTTTTTTATTCTTAATTAATTGTTTCCGATTCACCGGATCTTACCTCTTTCGAAAAGAGTCAATAAAAAATAAAGATATGCACTAACTTATTTAATAATTTGATATTAGTATTTATTCTGAGGCTTTTCAAAATCGTTCAAATATTCAAAAAAAGAAGTTACAATTGGTCAAATGATATGACCAAGTTACATATAAAAAACGAATACTATAATAGGAAAATGCAAATATAAATTATTATTACGATAATTTATATTCATAGAGCAAGGATAAAAAATTACGCAAAAAAGGGTACTTGATGCTAATATGAATTATAGGATTAACTAAGGTCATCGGTCTAATGAAATAATAAATCTTCATTTTAGTTTGTTTATTTCAACTCATTAACTAATTCATTATGGGATTGATTGTTTTCCATTTCAATCAAAAGGATTTATTAGTAAACGTTAGAATATTATAGATCTAAAATGATATTTTTTTATTTTATCGGGAAATGATAAAACATGACTGAGATATTTTTTTATCAAACCACGTATCCTTTGATTTATTGATAGTCTCATTCGAATTTAACAATTTTTTTTAGGTGTATTCTTTCCTCGAGTTTGACTAAAAAAAGGCTCAAGTTTTTTATTAGGCAAAAGTTTACAATCCTTTTAGGTATTTTATTACATGTAAATAAAGTTATAGAATGATGAAAATCAAGGTCTTTTAGGTTCTTTATTTATTTATTTTATTAAGTTTTATTTATATGACATAGCGTATTCTAAAGATAGAAATTTGAGAGATAAAGAACGAGAACTAAGAGTTCCAATCCAAAGATTTTTGGTTTTACGAATATTGTATTGTCTGGAATCAAAATTTTATTATTTCGAGTAATTTTTGATACAATTTGCAGAGATCTTTCACATATCTATATTTATTTTTTATGAAGAGAATATTATTTAGAGAAAAAATAGATAATGAATAAGAAATAATAATTCGTTTTGAACAATAGATGTCTTTCACATCCAACTATAACAATGAGTAACTTCTTCATTTTTAAATGGCAGTTCCAAAAAAACGTACTTCTATATCAAAAAAGCGTATTCGTAAAAATATTTGGAAAAGGAAAGGATATTGGGCGGCGTTAAAAGCTTTGTCATTAGGGAAATCTCTTTCTACCGGGAATTCAAAAAGTTTTTTTGTACGACAAACAAATAAGTCCTAAAATATTGGAATAATCGGAATGGATTTTACTCGAAAAATTGGCTCAGGAATTTGTTAATATAAAATTCACAATTGGCAGTCCCTATTCTAATCAATATGAAATAGACCAGGTTTCAATCTTAATCTTCTAAGATGTGTAAAAGAATAATTCTTCTGTTTTCTCAATTCTAAAAAAAAAGAATACAGAAAAAAATATAAGATTTTTTATTTATTTTTCGTATATTTTCACTAACATTGTGGTGGTGGGGAGTCTTTTTTTCCCCATCGACCTTTACAATAATGAAAAATTTTTCTCTTTCTCGAGAAGGGCAGCATAGAATATTTTTCGTTAAAATTAATGAATTGTTGAAACTAAT